GTTATTATAGCTTATAATAAAGTATAGTACTGAAAATACTAAGAAGGTTACACCTATTAACATAAGGTCTTGGTCTTAAACCTAATATTGCCTACCCCCATACTTATACATGCAAGCCTCACCACAACAGTGAAATAGCCCATTTTAACACTACCGGAGCAGATATCAGGCATTCCGCCCAAAACATCAAGCAACCTAGCCACACCCCCACAGGGCCAGCAGCAGTACTTAATATTAGGCCATAAGCGCAAGCTTGACCTAATAAAGGGACCACCTTTCGGGTTGGTTAATCTCGTGCCAGCGACCGCGGTTATACGATAAACCCAAAACAATACCTGCGGCGTAAAACACGACTAAATCAACGTCACCAATTAGAACAGAAGCTAACCAAGGCCGTAAAAAGCCATAAGCCCCCCTAACAATCTAACTACAGACAACTTCAACTCGTGAAAGCAAGGACACAAACTAAGATTAGATACCTTACTATGCCTAGCCATAACACAATAATTAAATTACTAATTATTCGCCAAATAACTACGAGTAAAAACTTAAAACTTAAAAGACTTGACGGTGTCTCACAACAACCTAGAGGAGCCTGTCTACTAACCGATACCCCACGATTAACCCAACCCTTTCTAGCCAACAGTCTATATACCACCGTCGCCAGCTTACCTTATGAAAGAAATACAGTGAGCTAAACAATCAAACATTAACACGACAGGTCGAGGTGTAACTTATGAAGGGGAAAAAGATGGGCTACATTTTCTAAAACAGAAAATACGGACAAACTACGAAACAAGAAACTGAAGGCGGATTTAGCAGTACATTAAGAATAAAACACCTAATAGAAACCAACGCAATGAGACGCGTACACACCGCCCGTCATCCCTGCAAACAACAACATACATCTATAAACCTACTACCTACAAACCCAGGGCAAGTCGTAACATGGTAAACGTACTGGAAAGTGCGCTTAGAACAAAAAGTAGCTTACATTAAAGCATTCGACCTACACTCGAACGACATCACTATCGATCTTTTTGAGCTGACTACAAACACATCAAACATCTTTAACCAATAAACAAAACATTTGACCAACCTAGTAGATGTGATCGAACAGTAAACACTACAGTACCGTAAGGGAAACCCATTAAGCAACAAACAGCAAAGACTAGCCCTTGTACCTTTCGCATTATGGTTTAGCAAGAAATCAGGACAAGAAGAATCACAGCCCACACCCCGAAACCAGATGAGCTACTTTAAAGCAGCCTAACGAGCGCACCCTTCTCTGTAGCAAAAGACGTGGGAAGACTTAAAAGTAGAGGCGAAACACCTACCGAATCTGGAGATAGCTGGCTACCCAACAAATGAATCTAAGTTCTACTTTAGACCAAAAATACTATCTAATAACCTAAAGACACTCAATAGGGGTACAGCTCTATTGAAACAGGAAACAACCTGAACTTGAGAGAAAACACCAAACACAAACCAGTAGGCCTTAAAGCAGCCACCCTAAAAAATATCGTTAAAGAATTAACCACATTAATACCAATAACCACAAAAAACTCCAAATAAACTAAAGGTAGACTCATAATAATGAGTTCTATTATGCTAAAACTAATAATAAGACAACCTCTCTATACATAACCCCCCACTAACCACGGATAAACCATTAGCTGTTAACAGACCATAAAAGGAATAAACAACCAATACACTAACACAAACAAACTGTGACCCCAACACCGGTATGTTATAAAGAAAGGTAAACTATTATAAAAGGAACTCGGCAAACCAGAAGCCCCAACTGTTTAACAAAAACATAACCTTTAGCTAAACAAGTATTAAAGGCAACGCCTGCCCAGTGAATATTAAACGGCCGCGGTACCCTAACCGTGCAAAGGTAGCATAATCATTTGTCTACTAATTATAGACCTGTATGAATGGCAAAATGAGGGCCCAACTGTCTCTTATAATAAACCAATTAAACTGATCTCCTAGTAAAAAAGCTAGAATAACACCATAAGACCAGAAGACCCTGTGAAACTTAAACTAAACTATTAAAACAAATAATAGCTACTTTCGGTTGGGGCGACCTTGGAAAAAAAAAGAACTTCCAAACACACCATACACACTGGCCAACAAGCCATCAAAGACCCAGCACAGCTGACAATTGAACCAAGCTACTCCAGGGATAACAGCGCTATCTTCTTCAAGAGCCCATATCAAAAAGAAGGTTTACGACCTCGATGTTGGATCAGGACACCCAAATGGTGCAACCGCTATTAAAGGTTCGTTTGTTCAACGATTAATGTCCTACGTGATCTGAGTTCAGACCGGAGCAATCCAGGTCGGTTTCTATCTATGCTATAGCTATGTTCAGTACGAAAGGACCAATATAACAAAGCCAATACTAAAAGCACGCTTTAACTTTACCACAACTAAACCCAAACAAGGTTATTAAACACCTTTTAATAATTATCAACCTACTAAATATTATTAACTCATTACTATATATCCTGTCAATCCTAATTGCCGTAGCATTCCTCACATTATTAGAACGAAAACTTTTAGGATATATGCAACACCGCAAAGGGCCAAACCTAGTTGGCCCATTAGGTCTTCTACAACCAATCGCAGACGGTCTAAAACTCATTATAAAAGAAACAACAAAACCAACCATATCCTCACCAGTTTTATTTACCCTATCACCAATCATAGCACTCACCCTAGCCTTATTATCCTGAGCACCCATACCAATACCACACCCGCTTAACAACATAAACCTTGGCTTACTCTTTATTATGGCCATATCAGGAATATTCACCTACACCATCCTATGAGCAGGGTGAGCCTCCAATTCAAAATACCCTTTAATCGGGGCTATACGAGCCGTAGCACAAATCATCTCATATGAAGTAACCCTAGGCTTAATCATTATCTCAATCGCCATACTGACCGGCGGCTACTCCCTAATCTCTTTCACAGAAACACAAGAGCACACATGAATACTATTCCCAACATGACCACTAGCTATAATATGATTTACCTCTACCCTAGCAGAAACCAACCGATCACCATTCGACCTAACAGAGGGAGAGTCTGAACTAGTCTCAGGATTCAACGTAGAATTTTCCGCCAGCCCATTTGCATTACTATTCCTGGCAGAATATACTAATATCCTCATAATAAACACCCTCTCAACAATCATGTTTATAAACCCAGGCACAACAAACCCGCAGTTATTCACAACAAACCTAATAATTAAAACTACCGCCCTAACAACTATATTTCTATGAACCCGAGCCTCCTACCCACGATTCCGCTACGACCAATTAATACACCTTTTATGAAAACAATACCTACCACTCACACTCACCATATGTTTACTTAACATTTCCACAGCCACAGCATTACACGGAACACCCCCACAATGGAAGCGTGCCCGAGCAAGGACTACACTGATAGCGTAGATACGGAGAATATCCTCCCGCTTCCCAAAAAATAACGGGTCTAGGACCCCCCCCCAAACCCCCCCCAAAAACCACATCGCCGATTATAATGTACCTTACATTATAGTCTTCATTTCACTATGTATAATCATACATTAATGATTTGCCCCACGCCTATTAAGCCGGAATTATATAATAATTATTATTATACCAAACTGGGATTTAATATTCTATTTCTTGCCTCATTACCCTAACGTTTCATGATAATGTGAATATCAACTCATGCTAACCATGAATATCCTGTACCTAGTGGTGTCCCATGATTTAGTCCAGCCCGTGAAATCCCCTATCCTTCAGCTTAATACATAACAGTCCCGCTTTTCACGTCCATATATTGTAACTCCTCCCTGTATGCCTTTTAACAGGCCACTGGTTACACTTTCCAGAGCATCTCAATGGCCCGGAACCATCCCTCATAACTTGCCTTTAAAGAAGCCTCTGGTATCACCCGTTATATTGGTACATCCACCCTCATGTTCTTATCAGCTATGCCAGATCCACCCGGTTTAACCTTTTTATCTATCACTTTCACCTGACACAAGATGCCCGTTACCGTCCCCCTAATACCGGGGTAGTCTATTTAGTCCGGGTGGAGCTATATTATTTACCTGGCATATTCCCTCCCGAGGCGATATATTTCCATGTTTTTTAGACATACGCTAAACCTTAGCCTAGGAAACCTCTCATTTTTATTATTATAAAACAGCCGCAGTAGCACTCTTTTCAAACACGTGTTTTCCAAAAAGTGGGGTACTTTTGACTAACGTTTTTATAATAATTTTACACACCCAAAATTTTTATACCTTTTTTTTCTGCATATTAACTTTTTATTATTTAAACAACTTTTAAAAAATCTTCTATAAAAATCACGCACACAATTCTCAAACCCAAAAATTTGAGTTCTTTCTCCAAAAGAGAATTTTAAATGCAAAATCATCTTTCTCCAAAAGAGAATTAAATGCAAAATCATAACCCAAAATGTCCTGAATTCTTACATTAATTAAAGTAGCAAAACCAGGCCCTGCAATAAGACTTAAAACCTTAAGACGGGTGTTCAAATCACCCCTTTAATATTAGAAGATCAAGACTCGAACTAAAACTTAAAAGCCCAAAACTTTTAGTACTACCAATATACTATCTCCTAGTGGGGTCAGCTAAACAAGCTATCGGGCCCATACCCCGAAAATGCCATATGGCCCCCACCAATAAACCCCCTAACCTGATTAACTATTACATCTAGTATCGCATTAAGCACGTCCCTTATCACCACAACAACTCACTGACTCATAACATGAATATGCCTAGAAATCAACACCCTATCTATAACCCCATTAATCTCAAAACCAAACCACCCACGAGCAACAGAAGCAGCAACAAAATATTACCTAACCCAAACCCTAGCATCAACAACCTTAATATTTGCAGCCACAATAAACGCCCTAAACACCTCCAACTGAGAAACCCACCTTACAACAGAACCCCTAGCAATTACTATAATCACCATAGCCCTCCTAATAAAAATAGCAGCAGCGCCATTTCACTTCTGACTTCCAGAAGTATCACAAGGCACTTCAACCATAACAACACTAACCATCTTAACATGACAAAAAATCGCACCCCTCACAATTATATTAACCATCAACCAAAAAATCAACATTACACCTCTACTTATATCAGCCGCACTATCAATCCTAATCGGCGGCCTCGGAGGACTAAACCAACCACAACTACAAAAACTAATAGCATTCTCATCCATCACCCACACCGGGTGAACCATTACAACCTTAACCATAGCCCCAAACATCTCAATCCTAACCTTCCTCATCTACACCATAACAACAATCCCCATATTTCTCCTAATTAGCCTCACATCAACAACAACAATTAAAAATCTAAGCACCACATGAACCACCTCCCCACACCTGACAATACCAACAACCATAATTATACTATCACTAGCAGGACTACCTCCACTTACAGGATTTATACCAAAATGATTAATCCTAAATAATCTGATCTCCTTAAACATATTCATAGAAGCCACTACTTTAGCCATAACATCCCTACTTGGCCTATACCTTTACATACGTCTCGCCTACATAGCATCAATAACTGCACTACCCCACACTACACTAACAACATTGAAATGACGACCCATAAACAAAAAACAAACCACACCAACCGCACTATTCACCACACTATCAATACTATTATTACCCGCCCTGCCAAACATATAGAAACTTAAGTTATATAAACTAGAAACCTTCAAAGTTCCAAAAAAAGCTATACTTTAGTTTCTGTAGAACTTGCAGACACTACATCCTCTGCTTGCAACACAGACGTTTTAATTAAACTAAAGCTCCCTAGATCAGTGGGCCTCGATCCCACAAACAACTAATTAACAGTTAGTTGTCCAAACCGGCGGACTTTAATCTAGCCTTCTCCGTTTTGGGGGGAGAAAAAACGGAGAAGCCCCGGGCAGCGGCCTACTTCAAATTTGCAGTTTGACATGTTAAACACCTCGGAGCCTGGCAGCAAGGAATATCCTATAAGTAATTTTACAGATTACCGCCTAATCGGCCATACTACCAGTGTTTATCACCCGTTGGCTATTCTCAACAAACCACAAAGACATCGGCACCCTATATTTATTATTTGGAGCCTGATCCGGCTTAATAGGCGCCTGCTTAAGCGTCCTAATGCGAATAGAGCTCACACAACCAGGCTCTTTATTCGGCAGCGACCAGATTTTTAATGTCTTAGTCACAGCACATGCCTTCATTATAATTTTCTTTATAGTAATACCTATTATAATCGGGGGTTTTGGAAACTGACTGATCCCTTTAATAATCGGCGCCCCAGACATGGCCTTCCCACGAATAAATAATATAAGCTTCTGATTACTACCACCAGCACTACTACTTCTACTATCCTCTTCCTATGTGGAAATAGGGGTTGGCACAGGATGAACCGTATACCCCCCTTTATCTGGAAACTTAGCACACTCTGGCCCATCCGTAGACTTAGCCATTTTTTCATTACATCTCGCAGGCGCCTCCTCAATTCTAGGGGCAATTAACTTTATCACAACATGTGTTAATATAAAACCAAAATCCCTACCAATATTCAACATCCCCTTATTTGTTTGATCCGTATTAATCACTGCCATTATACTACTACTAGCCCTACCCGTACTGGCAGCAGCAATCACCATACTACTAACAGACCGAAACCTAAACACCTCCTTCTTTGACCCCGCTGGAGGCGGAGACCCTGTATTGTTCCAACACCTATTCTGATTCTTCGGCCACCCAGAAGTATATATTCTAATCTTACCCGGTTTTGGCATCATCTCCAGCATTATCACTTTTTACAGCGGAAAAAAAAACACATTCGGATATACAAGCATAATCTGAGCAATAATATCCATCGCAATCCTGGGCTTTGTTGTATGGGCTCACCACATATTCACTGTAGGCTTAGATATCGACAGCCGGGCCTACTTCACAGCAGCTACAATAATTATTGCCATCCCAACCGGAATCAAGGTTTTCGGATGATTAGCCACACTGGCCGGAGGACAGATCAAATGACAAACCCCAATTCTTTGAGCACTGGGCTTTATCTTCTTATTCACCGTAGGTGGAATAACCGGAATTATCCTAGCAAACTCATCATTAGACATTGTACTACATGACACCTACTACGTAGTAGCACATTTTCACTACGTCCTGTCTATGGGGGCTGTATTTGCCATCATAGGAGGACTAACCCACTGATTCCCCCTATTTACAGGATACACCTTAAACCAAACCATAACAACCACCCAATTCTGGGTTATATTCATGGGGGTTAATATAACATTCTTCCCACAACATTTCTTAGGTTTATCAGGAATGCCTCGACGATACTCAGACTACCCAGACGCATTTACACTATGAAACACAATCTCATCAATTGGGTCTATTATTTCTATGGTTGCAGTCCTAATATCTTTATTTATCGTATGAGAGGCACTAACATGTAAACGAAAATCCCACCCTCCCCTTGGAAAAAAAACCCACGTAGAATGGTTTTACGGAACACCCCCACCACACCACACACACACAGAACCCGTGTTTATATTAAACAACACATTTGCCCCCATCCGAGACCTTATCTCATATATAGAGTGACCGTGACCCGAGAAAAGACAGACTAAACTGCCATCTGTTAATTTCAAGTTAACCGCATACTATGCTTTCTTCCCGAGAACCTAGTAAACACCTATTACATGGCTTTGTCATAGCCAAATCACAGCCTCTGTGGTCCTCAATGCCTCACGCAGCCCAACTTGCACTACAAGAAGCTATAGGACCAACAATAGAAGAAGTCATTTTCCTACATGACCACGTCCTCCTCCTCACATGCCTAATAACCTTAGTAGTTATAATCTTTGCCTTAACCGCAACCACAACAGCATTAACCTACAATGACCCAACAGAAGAAGTAGAACAGTTAGAAGCAGCCTGAACAGTAGCCCCTATTATAATCCTAATTTTAACAGCCCTACCATCAGTACGCTCCTTATACCTAATAGAAGAAGTATTTGACCCATATCTAACTATTAAAGCAACAGGCCATCAATGATATTGAAACTATGAATACTCCGATCACACCCAAATGTCCTTTGACTCCTACATAGTCCAGACAAAAGACTTACAAAACGGATCACCCCGCCTGCTCGAAGTAGACCACCGCATAATCATACCAGCAGGGCTACAAACTCGAATCGTAATTACCGCCGAAGACGTCCTCCACTCATGAGCAATCCCCTCTCTAGGCGTAAAAGTAGATGCAGTCCCAGGACGCCTTAACCAGCTCCCACTAGCCACATCACGAACCGGCGTATTCTTCGGCCAATGCTCGGAAATCTGTGGGGCAAATCACAGCTTTATACCAATCGCAGTAGAAGCCACCCCTCTAGGCCTCTTTGAACAATGATTAATCACAGAACAGTCGCTGAGAAGCTTTTATAGCATTAACCTTTTAAGTTAAAGAAGAAAACCTTTCCTTAGCGGTATGCCACAACTTGATACAATCTACCTTTTTATAGTATATCTATGATCCTGAACAACCATATACTTAATTACACAAAAAACAGTAACTTTTAAAATAGTGACTGACTGCCTAACAAACCAACCAAGCCCCAACAACCAAACAATACTTAAACTGCCATGAACCTAAACATGTTTGAACAATTTTCTAGCCCAGAACTTCTAATAGTACCGACTACTATATTATCAATACTCGTCCCTATTTTACTAACCCACAACAAACCTAACCTGCTAGGAAACCGTATAACAACTGCACTCACACATCTTCTAAAAATCATTATGTTAAACCTGGTTAGTCAAACTTCACTAGACGGCCAAAAATGATCCAAAACATTGGCTAGCCTTCTTATCCTAATTCTATTTTCAAACCTTTTAGGCCTATTACCCTACACCTTCACAACAACTTCACAGCTATCAATAAACATAGCCATTGCTATCCCCCTCTGAATAGCAACAGTCATTACAGGAATAATAAAAACCCCATCATCAGCATTAGCCCACATGCTCCCAGAAGGCTCACCAGCCCTGCTAACCCCCTTTATAATTATAATCGAAACAATTAGCCTGCTAATACGACCCGTTGCTCTTGGGGTTCGACTAACCGCAAACATTACAGCCGGACATCTTCTTATAACCATAGTAAGTACAACCACTTTAAGCCTTATTACTAACATCGCCACAAGCTTAACAACATGAGCCATTCTCTTTGCACTTACTACTTTAGAGTTAGCAGTAGCCTGCATCCAAGCCTACGTTTTTACACTACTTGTCTTGTTATATTTACAAGAAAACACATAATGACACACCAACTCCATCAATATCACCTAGTAGACCCCAGCCCATGACCACTAACAGGGGCTATTGGCTCTCTTTTACTAGCCTCTGGGCTAGCCCTTTGATTTCACACACACACAACAACAGTACTAACTTTAGGCTTACTAACCCTCCTATTAACCACCATTCAGTGATGACGAGACGTCGTACGAGAAAGCACCTTCCAAGGACACCACACCAAGGGGGTCCAAAAAAATATACGATACGGAATAATTCTATTCATCACATCAGAAGTTTTTTTCTTCCTGGGCTTCTTCTGAGCACTATATCATGTAAGCCTGGTCCCAACCCCCGAGCTCGGGGCAGAATGACCACCAACCGGAATTACCCCACTAAACCCAACAGAAGTACCACTGCTAAATACAGCCGTGCTCCTCTCATCAGGAGCAACAATTACATGATCACACCACACACTTATACAAGGAAATAAAAAAGAAGCCATCTACGCCTTAATGCTCACTATCAGCCTCGGAGCATATTTCACAGCCCTACAAGCCTCAGAATATATAGAAACCCCATTTACTATCTCAGACAGCGTATACGGCTCACTATTTTTCGTAGCCACGGGATTTCACGGACTCCATGTAATAATTGGCACTTCTTTCTTAATTGTCTGCCTATTCCGCCTAACCAAACACCACTTCACAACCGCACACCACTTTGGGTATGAAGCAGCAATTTGATACTGACACTTTGTAGACATTGTCTGATTATTTTTATATGTCTCAGTCTACTGATGAGGCTCTTATTTCTTTAGTATAAAAGTACAAATGCCCTCCAAGCATTAAGCCCCGCTTTCGGGAAGAAATAATGAACCTTATCATATTGACCCTTTTCGCCATCCTAACTGCAACCCTACTTTACATCATTAACACACACATTGTCATAAAACCAGACACCAACAAACTATCCCCATACGAATGCGGCTTTGACCCTACAGGAAACGCCCGCACACCTATCTCAATTCAATTCTTCCTAATCGCTATCCTGTTCATCCTCTTTGACTTAGAAATCGTACTATTACTGCCCAGCCCATGAAGCATAAATACTAACCCCCCCCACACCACCATTGTACTAATCACGCTCCTTTTAACAATCCTTACCCTTGGCCTTCTATATGAGTGACTACAAGGCGGACTAGAATGAACTGAATACTGTAGTAGTCTATTAGATATCTGGTTTCGACCCAGAAGAACTTACATATTTAAGCTACAGGAGTGGAACTTATTAAAATCACCCTATGCCTAATATTCTTTATCGCAATTACAACCCTGGCCTGACAACACAAACATCTCATACTAGCCCTAATTTGCGTAGAAACTATAATATTAATTATATTCACCATACTAGTCCTATATACTTCCACATCCCTAACCACATCTCAAACTCCAATACCAATCATACTCCTCACCCTATCAGTATGCGGAGCAGCCCTAGGACTAAGCCTAGTAGTCGCAATTACACGAACTCACGGAAATGATTTCCTAAAAAACCTAAACCTGTTATAATGCTCAAAATCATCTTTATAACCACAATAATAATTCCAACCACCCTAACCCTTAAACCAAAATTACTACACCTAACGGCAGCGGCCTACACATTTATTCTTGCCCTAATTAGCCTAAACCTGCTAGAACCAAACTCAAGCACACACCTCTACCTAGACTCAACATCAGCCCCACTCCTAACCCTGTCATACTGACTACTCCCACTAATAGTGTTAGCCAGCCAACACACAATAACTAAAGAACCAATACAACGACAACGAACATTTCTAACAACCCTTATACTACTACAGCTTTTCATCACTATAACATTTATAGCCTACAATTTAACCTTAATATATGTTATGTTCGAATCAACCCTTATCCCAACACTAATCCTCATCACACGATGAGGCCAACAGGCTGAACGACTAACCGCCGGCACTTACTTTATACTATACACCCTAACAACATCAATACCCCTCTTAATAACAATCCTATTTTTAAATAACACCACAAACACACCCACTATATTCATACAAATAATACAAACCAATAGTTTATGAACAGATTTATTAATCTGAATGGCCTGCTTAGGGGCATTTTTAGCAAAAATGCCTATTTATGGACTACACCTTTGACTACCAAAAGCCCATGTAGAAGCCCCAATCGCCGGATCCATAGTACTAGCCGCCATCCTTTTAAAACTAGGAGGGTACGGAATTATCCGTATAACTCAAACACTGCCAACAATAAAAACAGATGTGTTTATGCCGTTCATTACTATTGCACTATGGGGCGCCACATTAGCCAACCTAACCTGCATACAACAAACAGACCTAAAATCACTTATCGCATACTCATCCATCAGCCACATAGGCTTAGTCATAGCAGCCGCCGCAATTCAAACACAATGAAGCCTATCAGGAGCAATAGCACTAATAATCGCTCACGGCTTTACCTCATCCATACTTTTCTGCCTAGCCAACACCACGTATGAGCGAACTAAAACCCGAATCCTGGTTCTCACACGAGGATTTCATAATGTTCTACCCCTAGCCACAGCCTGATGATTATTAGCCAACCTAATAAATATTGCTATCCCACCAAGCATAAATTTTACAGGAGAACTGCTAATTGCTTCATCCTTATTCAACTGATGCCCTACAACAGTCATTATATTTGGATTATCTATGCTAATTACAGCAACATACTCCCTTCACATATTCTTATCAACACAAACAAATAAAATACAACTAAATACCCCAACACAACCATCCCACTCACGAGAACACTTACTTATAACACTACACATCATCCCGCTAATACTCCTCTCACTAAAACCAGAACTAGTTATCTAACGTGTGCGTAATTTAAAAAAAATATCAAGCCGTGACCTTGACAACAGGATTCATCCTCACACACCCAGAGGGGGTTTAAAGACCTGCTAATTCTTCAACCTGGAACTAACATCCAGCCCCCTCTACCATAGGACAATAGCACTCCACTGGTCTTAGGCACCACCATTCTTGGCGCAAATCCAAGTGGTAGAAATGAACCTAACAACCCCAACAATCACCCTAACCATCCTATTTTCACTAGTAACCTCATATATAAAACCACACAACACAAAAATAAACCTCCTTTTATTATTTTTTATTAGCTTGACCCTTATTAACCCCACAATAAACCACAACCAAGAATTCACACTTACACTTCCACCTTTAATCACAACCTCTTCAGAAAATATCCAAATCTCTTTTTTATTAGACACTTTATCCGCCATATTCATCCCAATCGCTATTTTCATTACATGGTCAATCATTGAATTTTCCACCTGATACATAGCCACAGACCCACACACTAATAAATTCATCAAACACCTATTAGCATTCCTTATTACAATACTAATCATTATTACATCTAATAACATATACCAACTCTTTGTAGGGTGAGAGGGAGTAGGGATTATATCCTTTCTACTCATCAGCTGATGGTCAGGACGACAAAATGCCAACGCAGCGGCCCTCCAAGCCATCATCTACAATCGCATTGGCGATATTGGCCTAATTATTACAACTGTATGATTAATAACAACATCTTCAATCAGCATACAAGAATGCCTGCTTCAACACGAATCAATAAACATAACCCCTATATTTGGCCTACTAGCAGCAGCCACAGGAAAATCCGCACAGTTCGGCCTACACCCATGACTCCCCTCAGCCATAGAAGGGCCAACCCCCGTATCCGCCCTACTTCACTCAAGCACAATAGTAGTCGCAGGGGTCTTCCTACTAATCCGACTTCACCCCATACTAAACAACAAAAATATTATTACTGCTTGCCTGATTCTAGGAGCAACAACCACCCTGTTCGCAGCCGCCTCAGCCACCACCCACTATGATATTAAAAAAATCATTGCACTCTCAACCACTAGCCAGCTCGGCTTAATAATAACAATAATCGGGTTAAATCAACCAACCCTGGCTTTCTTACATATAATTACCCACTCCTTCTTTAAAGCTCTTTTATTCCTATGCTCAGGCTCTTTCATCCACAGTTTAAACAACGAACAAGACATCCGAATAATAGGCGGCCTACTTAAAACAATACCACTCACCTCATCTTTCCTAACCATCGCCAGCCTATCCCTAATAGGAATACCATTCCTATCCGGGTTTTACTCAAAAGACACTATTATTGAAACTATAATAACCTCACACACAAACTCATGAGCCATAATAATCACACTAATTGCCACAATCCTGTCAGCAGTCTACAGTACACAAACTATTTTATCCACCATATCCGGACACCCACGCACCAAACACACCATACACACAGAACCAAAAAAAATCGCTCAACCATTAACCCGACTAATAACAGCCTCAATTATAGCAGGGACTTTAATAAAAACCTCCACCCTTCAAACCACAACAACACTAACCATACCAACAACCATTAAACTAACAGCCCTAATCTGTATACTAGCCGGAATTATCCTAGCAAAAGACTTGTTAAACACCACACACCACTCAACACCCACCAACACACACACACACAACCAGTTCTTTAATCAACTAGCATTCTTTAACATCCCACACCGAAGCACCACCACAAACACGCTAAAAACAAGCCAATTATCCTACACAGAACTAACAGACCTGTGAACAATAGAAAGCTGAGGCCCAAAAGGACTATCAAACCTAGCCTTATCAACAATCCAACTGTCAACACAACAAAAAAACCTCTTAAAAAACTATATAACTACCTTTATCCTAACAACCACCATTTGTTTATTTTTATCTAAAAGGCCGCAAACCACCCAACCGAGACCAGTCAAGAACAACCAAAACCGAAAACAACACCACCAACAAACCCCAAGAACAAATAATCAAACCAACCCCTCCGTCACAATAAAAAACACTACTACCATTAACCTCCAAACACATTAAATCCTCCAAACCAAGACACAACAACCCATCAACCCCACCAACCAATCATCATAACAGCACAACCATAAAAAATACAACAACACATCAAAACTTAGCAGAAACCCCACGAACACCCACCTCTTTCTCAACGCTGACACAATAACCAAAAACCACAATCAAGCCTCCCAAGTAAACAATATATATTATTAAAGCCACAAAAGTACGACCAAGCAAGACCATAAAAACACAACAAAAAAAAGAAACTAGTATTAAAACAACCACCCCGTGATGAGGCATAAAAACAAAACTCAAAACTACAACACTAAAAACCATAAGTATAACAATAAAACCACAAATATAATTTATTAAAATCATAATTTTTGCTCGCTAGAGACCTGCGGCCTGAAAAACCACTGTTGTAAATCAACTACAAAAACATGCCAAACCAACACAAACTACTACTATTTAATCTCCTCCCAGTAGGACTAAACATTTCAACATGATGAAACTTTGGATCAATGCTTATAATATGTTTAGCCCTACAAACCATAACCGGGTTTTTCTTAGCTGTCCACTATACAGCCAATATTAATCTAGCCTTCTCATCAGTTATCCACATTATCCGAGATATCCCACACGGGTGACTAATACAAAATATTCACGCAATCGGAGCATCCGTGTTCTTCATTTGTATCTACACCCACATCGCACGAGGCCTATACTATGGATCTTACCTTAATAAAGAAGTATGACTATCAGGAACACTACTTTTACTCTCACTAATAGCAACAGCCTTCTTTGGATACATTCTCCCATGAGGCCAAATATCTTTCTGAGCAGCAACCGTTATTACAAACTTATTAACCGCCATCCCCTATATCGGCAACACCTTAACAGTTTGACTTTGAGGCGGATTCTCAATTAATGATCCAACACTAACCCGATTCTTTGCCTTACACTTCATCCTCCCATTTATTATAATCTCATTATCCTCTGTCCACATTATACTCCTACACAACGTAGGCTCTAACAACCCACTAGGAACAAACTCAGACATTGATAAAATCCCATTTCACCCATACCACTCTTACAAAGACACAATAATATTAACACTAATAATCACCGCAATATTCACAACAATATCTTTTATACCAGACACTTTCAATGACCCTGAAAACTTCTCAAAGGCCAACCCACTAGTAACACCACAACACATTAAACCAGAATGATACTTTCTATTTGCCTACGGAATCCTACGATCCATCCCAAACAAACTAGGAGGCACACTAGCCCTTCTACTGTCAATTGCCATTCTACTAACCCCACCCTTCACACACACCTCTCACCTCCGATCAATAACATTTCGCCCACTAGCACAACTCACATTCTGAGCCCTAGCAGCCACCCTCATCACAATCACATGAACAGCCACTAAACCAGTAGAACCCCCATTCACACTTATTGGCCAAACAGCCTCTATCCTATACTTTCTATTCTTTATCACCCCTCCGCTATTGGGTTGAACAGAAAACAAAATCTCAACCGCCTGCTCTAGTAGCTTACTTTAAAGCATTGTTCTTGTAAACCAAAGCCGGATTTTCCCTAGAGCATCAAAAAGGGATACACCATCTCTAGCCCCCAAAGCCAGCATTTTAGTTTAAACTACTTTTTGCCAAAAAATAACGGGTCTAGGACCCCCCCCCTAACCCCCCCCAAAAACCACATCGCCGATTATAATGTACCTTACATTATAGTCTTCATTTCACTATGTATAATCATACATTAATGATTTGCCCCACGCCTATTAAGCCGGAATTATATAATAATTATTATTATACCAAACTGGGATTTAATATTCTATTTCTTGCCTCATTACCCTAACGTTTCATGATAATGTGAATATCAACTCATGCTAACCATGAATATCCTGTACCTAGTGGTGTCCCATGATTTAGTCCAGCCCGTGAAATCCCCTATCCTTCAGCTTAATACATAACAGTCCCGCTTTTCACGTCCATATATTGTAACTCCTCCCTGTATGCCTTTTAACAGGCCACTGGTTACACTTTCCAGAGCATCTCAATGGCCCGGAACCATCCCTCATAACTTGCCTTTAAAGAAGCCTCTGGTATCACCCGTTATATTGGTACATCCACCCTCATGTTCTTATCAGCTATGCCAGATCCACCCGGTTTAACCTTTTTATCTATCACTTTCACCTGACACAAGATGCCCGTTACCGTCCCCCTAATACCGGGGTAGTCTATTTAGTCCGGGTGGAGCTATATTATTTACCTGGCATATTCCCTCCCGAGGCGATATATTTCCATGTTTTTTAGACATACGCTAAACCTTAGCCTAGGAAACCTCTCATTTTTATTATTATAAAACAGCCGCAGTAGCACTCTTTTCAAACACGTGTTTTCCAAAAAGTGGGGTACTTTTGACTAACGTTTTTATAATAATTTTACACACCCAAAATTTTTATACCTTTTTTTTCTGCATATTAACTTTTTATTATTTAAACAACTTTTAAAAAATCTTCTATAAAAATCACGCACACAATTCTCAAACCCAAAAATTTGAGTTCTTTCTCCAAAAGAAAATTTTAAATGCAAAATCATCAAGCTTTCTCCAAAAGAGAATTAAATGCAAAATCATAACCCAAAATGTCCTGAATTCTTACATTAAAT